ATTATGGATATGAAAGAAACTCCATATAAAAGAAGTACGGACAGAAGATATTTCGATTGGGAGATTATCAATTTCTCTTTTTAAAAGGAACTCTATATTCAGGCCTGGATCAACGGAGATATTCCTATCGATATAGAAGAGTATCGAATATTCGAGTTTCACAGAGAGACGGACTATATAAAACCAAGCGCGGATAGCAAATATCGTGGGCATTTTGGATTTATCTGTTCAAAAAAAACCGATCTTGAGGCCTGGATCAAGGACGATTTCAACAATTTCAACAATAATAAAAATGCTAAGACCGGAACTAATAATTATCAATTAATTGATAGAAAAAGTTTTTTTTATCCTAAGATTTGTCAAGATCAAAACCTCAATTATATTGCGTTTTCGGAATCTAAATCGAAACCGATGGTTTTAAATTCACACAAAGCAAAACACAACTTTTGGTGGGATTGGATGGAAATGAATGAAGATACTCCTATATCGAATCTGGAACCTTGGTTCTTCCCACAATTGGTACTATTTTTTAATGCATATAAACCTAAGTCGTGGTTTATACCAAGCAAATTGCTTTTGTTGACTTTTCCTTTTTATAGAAACAAAAGGGGATCTTATAGAAAAACGAAATATAAAAATCTTAAAAAGAGAAAGAAAGAGGAAGAAAAAACGAAAAAGGAAAAACCACTAGCGGGGGACGCTACGTTTTTTTCCTTCATGCGTAGGTCAAGAAATTCTATAAAGGAAACCGAATACGATAAATATACTCGAAAATTTCTTAGAGAAAGTTTAAATGATGTACCAACCCCCCAAAAATTTGCTGATAAGTACAGGTACAAGATAGGCCGAGAGAACTTGAAAAGGAAAGAGATCCTGCAAGAGTTGTTCTTTTTTCAAAGGCACCCAACTGTTCTCGAGGAATACGTAGGGCTAAGAACTATGTTCGCATATAATACGCTGTTTAAGCTGAAAGATCCACTGGACTTTTTTTCATACGCTATTGAAAGGAAAAAAATCAATGTGAAGGGACTAACGCGACCGCAGAGCGAGGGTATTAAAATCTGGAGTAAGCGGGGGCTGATGTGTGTCGAACCCCTTCGTCTGTCTGTAACAAATAATAGCCAGTTTATTATGTATCAAATCATAGCTAGTTAATTACTTCATAGGAGTAAGCGGCAAACTAATGAAAGATACCAAGAGAAACCATATTATTCCGATGACTCGAATGATTTGTATTATTTGAAGAAGATAATTAAATGCCGTTATCGAAGACAAACTGGGAATCTCTACATCAATCATTATGATTTGCTTATTCCTGAAAATTTTTTATCGTCTAGACGTCGTAGAGAATTGAGAATTCGAAATTGTTTCTATTTAAAAACTGGGCTGGGTATAGTGTGGATAGAAATCTAATATTTAGCAATGAGAGCAAGGGAGAATATTGTGGTCAATATAGAGATCAAGTCCTAAAATGAAAATTTTTTCTTTGGCCTAATTATCGATTCGAAAATTTAGCTTATATGAATCGCTATTGGTTTGATACTAATAATGGCAGTCGGTTCAGTATGGTTAGGATATACATGTAACCACGATTGAAAATTAGTTGATGATACATTTTTCCTATATATCCTGTACCATATCTGGTATCTGAAAGCAAACAGATGTACATATGACTTGTCTTACATCTGATTCTAATATAGGAGACTAATCCAATGACGTATCAATTAGATCTAAAAATGAATCAAGAAAATCTTCTTCATTTTCGATTCCAATTTTTAGCTTTTGAAAATGAAAAAATGGACTATTCTTTTGTATCCCTATCCGAATCCAATTTTCAATTGGATTGATTAATTTTATCACATAAAATTAGGATTCCACTAGAATCGGCAGTATTCAATCCGATCTGATAGTATGGTAGAAAGAAATATATGAATCGTTTTTTCTACCATACTCTCTATTAGTATAGTATTATTAGAAAATATTCTATTATTATTCTAAAAGATTCCAAAATTTGTGTATACCAAATAAAAATAACTGGCATCTTAATTTGGAATCGTGTGGCAATTACTTTGACGTTAAAATCATGACATAATCATCCGGTTAAGATCGATCTAAACCATCGTATTATGTATACGATTCAACATGTTATGGATAAAATTCGCAAAAAGCCTATTCCTTCTGGTCCTGGGGATTCTGTGCTTGAAAAAAACCAGGGTCATCTCGTTCAAATCATTGATCCGGTACTAGATGTAGCCTTTCCGGCGGACAAGATGCCTAAGGTTTATAACGTTCTGTTAGTTCAAGGTCGAGATACTGTCGGTCAACCAATTAATGTGCGTTGTGAAGTACTGGCATTACTAGGAGACAATCTCTAGCTATACCTAGAGCTAGATTGTCTTGATATCGTCGTATAATGATAGGAATGAAAGTATTTGACACGGGAGCTCCTCTATATACTGAGCAGCAGATAGAAGAGGCTATTGTGAAAAAGAAATGAAAA